TCACGCGTTGTCGAACGATTCGACAGACCCACTCATAAAAATAAAAATAGAAGAGGGCGCAAACATTGATTAGGACCAAGTCATTATCTCTGAAACTGGGGTTGTTGTTCCACCAAAAAGTGATGAGTTGGGGGATTCCTAACTCATCCAAGTTCAAATGGCCCCTAATCTTCTTGCATAAAGTCTGCATCGGTAGAATTGGAATGATGAGCAATTGGATTGGAGTAAATTGGAATACAAAAAAAAAAAATAAGTATTGTACAGAAACAGAAAAATAACTACTTGTTTTGCCAGGCCGGTTATACGAAGAAAAGCCTATTTTACAATGAAACTTACCAACTTCGTTTTTGAAACTCCGGCTTACAAATACAAGAACAAGAATAGGTACTAGATCCATGTGACTTACTATTCGATTTGATTTGGTTGGGTCAGGTTGGAGTTTTTAGCCAGGCTCATGTTATGATTTTGACTTCATAAATTGACTTGGGTATACCAAAGCAAAGGTGTATCACTAAATCTTTGATCATGGACAAGAAAAGAGGAAAAAGTCGTATGTCATTCACACACGAAGATTAATGAAGAAGAATGGCTTTGTTTATCCGAGATTTGAAAATGATCCGATTGGATCCATTGGAATAAATTCTTGTTTTCATTTTCATGCCCCGAGGGATCGATCTCCGTGAGCATGTGGGAATGATTCCATTTCTATGGACTAATCAACCGGCCAGCCACAAGCAAGCATTAATTAGGAAATGAAAACTATACAAAAAAGTATAGGGCTATACGGACTCGAACCGTAGACCTTCTCGGTAAAACAGATCAAACTGATTATTGTCGAAATGATTCGAACTGTTTCAAAGACCCAACATGCATTTTTTTTGCATTGGGCTCTTTCATTAACTGATAGAAAGATCAGCTCGTTCACCATATTTTTTCTTGACAGGAAGATAACGAGATGGCTCCATGTGCTCTGATTCATTATTTGTATTCTGATTCAGGAGCAATACCAAAGTGTTTCAAAGAAGGGTTACCTTGACGTAGGTCTGCCTCCGGCCTAGATCAACCTGACGTTAAATGGAGTCTCTATCGCTCCGCTCCAAGAGTCAAATATGATACTTCATACACCTTAAAGTTCATAGGACGAAAAGAGGTTATTTTGAGGTCCTTATACTCATATTCATTATGCCTAGCATTGAATGGACTGGATATTCACCTTATCAATTATCAAATCAATGATGGGTTCTATTTGGCACCTGAATTGGCACCCGAATCGGACCGAACAAAATATTTGTCAGGCTGTTGTTCCCTCGAATCCATGGAGTAAGACATCGATTTCTCAATAAGATCAATTCTGTTGATTGAATGATGGACTCCCCTGAAAAAGCATTGGCGCGCGTGTAAACGAGGTGCTCTACCTAACTGAGCTATAGCCCTTGTCATAGACATCTTAACATCTAGATAATTTCTTGTCAAGATAGATATTCCATAATCCCACATGATAGCTCTCTGATACGTTTCCTGCCAAGGATTGGTATTGCTTAGAAGTCATATTCCATCTATAATTCCCGATGTGATGGGTCCCATTTTTTTTTTTCTTTGTGATGATAAATAACCTACTTAACCCAGTGGTTAGAGTATTGCTTTCATACGGCGGGAGTCATTGGTTCAAATCCAATAGTAGGTAGAACTTATTAGATACCATTGACTCCGGTATCTAATAAGTTTTTCTACCCACCCTCTTTTCTTTTTTTTTATGGATTTTGTATCTTTTCCCTATTATCCTCCCACTACTCAGATTTGTTTTTTTTTGTTCGTTGCATCAGATTCCAATTGATTGTATCCAATTGGAGTAATCCAAATATGGTGTATAAACAGAACTTCTTTTGATTATTCTGATGCAACGGCTAGTACGAAATAGCATTGATAGCCTCTACTCGTGTCCTAGCTCGTCTGAGAGCTAGATTCGCCTCAATTGCTTGTCTCTTGCCTTCAGCTCTACTCAAGTTAGCTTCAGCTATTTCAAGAGTTCGCTGAGCTTCTTGTGGATCAATGTCACTACCCTTCTCCGCATCATTTACTAAAATGGTGATCTCATTATTACCTATTCTAGCGAAACCACCCATCAGAGCCATCGTTAACCATTGGTCGTTGAGGCGTATTCTCAAAATACCTATATCTACGGCTGTGGCAATAGGGGCGTGATTTGGTAATACGCCAATTTGGCCACTATTAGTAGATAAAATAATTTCTTTCACTTCTGAATCCCAAATAATTCGATTAGGGGTCAGTACACAAAGATTTAAAGTCATTTCTTCAATTTGCTCTCCACTTCTAAGTTCATAGCCTTCGCGGTAGCTTCATCGATGTTACCTACCAAATAAAAGGCCTGCTCGGGAAGACCATCTAATTCTCCGGAAAGGATCAGTTGAAACCCCCTAATGGTTTCTGCGAGACCAACATATTTTCCTGGAGAACCAGTAAATACTTCTGCTACGAAGAA